TGCCAAAACGAGTAATACTAATAAAAGGCTGCACCGTGCTTCTTACATTTTCGTTACTATTTTCATTACTATTAATTCGATATGTGTTTAAAAAATAAGTTTTTTCATTGTTTTTCGTCGTTAATAAATATAATAAACGCAAATTTTTTTTAATAATTTCGGGTCCTTCTTTATCTTTACCCCATAGAGACATTGAATAGAACGAACTGCTTTTTTTGCCACTGTAAGTTTGAAAATAAACGTTTAAATGTCCTTCAAAAGCAAGTAAATAGATCCGAAACATATAAAATGCAGTTAATCCTGCTGTGGACCAAGCTATTATTGCAAAAATAGGTGAATACAACCAACTATCATTAAGAATTTCATCTTTGGACCAAAAACAAGCAAGGGGTGGAATACCAGAAAGAGAAAGTGTACCCAATAAAAAAGCAGTTTTTGTAATTGGTACATGTTTTCTTAAACCGCCCATAAGAACCATATTCTGACTTTTATCTGGAGAATATCCAACAATAGCTTCCATCGCATGAATAATTGATCCAGATCCTAAGAACAACAATGCCTTCGAATAAGCATGAGTAATCAAATGAAATAAAGCAGCTCGATAAGACCCCATACCTAGAGCTAACATCATATAACCCAATTGAGACATTGTAGAATAAGCTAAGCTTTTCTTAATATCTTTTTGAGCAAGAGCTAAAGTGGCTCCTAAAAATAATGTTATTATACCTATCAAAGCTATTAGATTTAGAATGTAAGGTATAACTATGAAAAGAGGAAGAAGCCGAGCTACAAGAAAAATTCCTGCTGCTACCATAGTAGCGGCATGTATAAGAGCCGAAATGGGGGTAGGCCCTTCCATGGCATCAGGTAACCATACATGAAGTGGAAATTGGGCGGATTTAGCAACAGCGCCGGCAAATAATAGGGAGGCGCATAAAGTAACAAATAAAAAATTAACTTCATTATTAGAAACCAAGTTATTGAATATTTCAAACAAATCCCGAAATTCGAAACTACCTGTTATCCAATAAAAACCCAAAATTCCTAATAATAAACCAAAATCCCCGACACGATTAGTTACAAACGCTTTTTGACAAGCATTCGCGGCACTGGGTCGTGTGAACCAAAAACCTATTAATAGATAAGAACACACTCCAACTAATTCCCAAAAAATATAAATTTGTATCAAATTAGAACTAGTAACTAATCCCAACATTGAAGTATTGGAAAAACTCATATAAGCAAAAAATCTCAAATATCCCTGATCATGAGACATATAATTGTCACTATAAATAAGAACCATAATTCCAACAGTAGTGATTAATATCGACATAATAGAAGTAAGTGGATCAACCAAGCAGCCAAATTCTAAAGAAAAATCATTATTGATGGTCCAAGACCATACATATTGATAGACAGAATTATTATTTATTTGCTGAATAGAAAAAAGGGCTGAAAAAACCATAACTATACTTAATAATAAAACACTAGGAAAAGCCCACATACGGCGAAGATTTTTTGTTGCCGTTGGAAAAAGTAGAAGTCCTGTTCCAATTAAGATAGGAACTGGAAGTGGAATGAAAGGTATAATCCATGAATATTGATATGTATATTCCATAAAAAAATAAAAAAAAAAATTATCTTAATTAATTGTTTCTGAGTCACCGGTTCTTATTTCTTTTCTTTTGAAAGGGGTCGGTTAATAAAAAAAAATTAAGATATATAAAATAAAACTTAAATAGAATTTTCTAGCCTTAATTATTCTGAATCTTTCCAAACTACTTCAAATATTTAAAATCAAGAGGTTATAATTGGTCAAATGATATAAATAAGTCACTAGTGAAAAATAAATACGTATTTAATTTTATTAATATTGAATTGTTAATATTAAATTCAAATTTTTAAATAAAATTTTATGAAGATAAAAAATGAAAATTAGAATTTTCATTTTAATTATTACGTATTACAATAATTTTTTTATATCTATAGAACAAGGATAAATAATTATACCAAAAACAGTATTTGATATGAATCATAAAGCCCATAACTAAAACTATTTATTGTAATTCGGTTATTTAGAATCATTAACCAATTTGTTTTGTAACTCATTGTTTGTCTTCCATTACAATAAAAGCTATTTGTAGGAAATGCTATGATATCCAACACTTTAATTTTACGGAAAAAAAAAGGGGGCAAATAAAATGCCTTTAAATTATGTATTTTGTATCCTTTAACAGATTAACTACTAGTCTCATTTGATAATTAAAATTTTGTGGACTCTTTCTTCGAGCTTGAACAATTAAATTAATATTAAATTAATTAATATAATAGAAAAAATTATTAAAGTTTTTTTTTAATTAAGCGGGAGAAGGGTTGGGTTATTAAACTTTTAGATTTTTTTATTACATGTATAAATGTAACACGACGAAAATAGAAAGAAAACGAAACGGACAATCTTTCTTTTTTTTTTTTTTTATTATTATTTTTTTTTTTATTTTATCAACTTCAATCTATTTGGCATAGTGTACCTTATCGTTCTTATTAATATTTTATGTGATTTTTAACCCCCCCCTTTTTTTTTGGAGTCTAATTTAGAGAAAAAATAGATAGAGAATAGTAAAGAACAATTGATTTTGAACAATAGATGTCTTTCACATCCAACCGAAAAACCTATTATAACTTTTTAATGGCAGTTCCAAAAAAGCGCACCTCTATTTCAAAAAAACGTATTCGTAAAAATATTTGGAAAAGGAAGGGATATAGGGCAGCATTGAAAGCTTTTTCGTTAGCGAAATCTCTTTCTACCGGGAGTTCTAAAAGTTTTTTTTGTGTAACAAATAAATAATCTGAATCGTTCTAATAACTAATAAAGTAATATAATTTTGTTTATAGTTTATTTATAAGATTTATAAGTTATAAAAATGATAAATAATATTTATCAATTATAATTAATATTAACATCATAATAGTATAGTAAAAGATTAACATCATAATAGTATAGTAAAAGAATAAATATTAATATATAAGATAAATTACAATATAAACAATATACATTAAAAATAAAATAAATAAAAAAGAATTAGTCTCATAATGTTTTAATTTAAAACGAATATAAAATTGAATTTGTTTTACTTTAATTTGAAGCCAAATTTTTCTTTCGTTTCTGATATAGATAAGAATTCTGTTGTCTACTGAATTCTAAAAATGAATGGTACTTTTTTGTTTGAAAAAAGGGTAAACGCAAGCGCAAGGTTTCGCCTTTCATTTTAGTATGTTTTATCATTTTCCGGATGGGGATTATCACTTTCCCCATCGCCCTTACTCAATAATAAAAAGAATTTTTTTTAGTTATATTTTTTATTTTATATTATAAAGAAGAGGTCGTTGAAACTAATTGATTAAGTTTAAAATGTTTTTTATAATCTTTTAAACCATTATTTTGGGTTTTAGAAATTATTATCACTATATAAATTCCTTAAACCCAATTAAATTAATATTAATAAAAGCCCCGTTTCCATTTTTAGGTAGTTATATGACGAATGCGCCAATTTTGAGTGATCTATTTTAGATCCTATGTTTCGATTGGAAGATCGATCAAGATATAATATATATATATTAATTAAAAAATTTATAAAATATTTTGAAGTACGGTACAATTTCTATACGAAATTTTTTTATATGATTGATACGACCATCCCAAATACCTAACTTAATGGGTTTGCTAAATCTTAACGCAAATTCTCTACACAACAAAAAATCCTAACGCAACCTAACTATGCAAATATTTACATAAATCTTTTGAGTGTATCGCTGAAATTGTGTTATATAAAAATTCTATTTTTTTATTAATCGATAAAATGCATTTTTTATTTTAGATTAATAAAATAAATGATAAAAGAAATTAATCATTAAAAAATGCAAACGAGGCAGAACATTTTTTTTACTTATATCCAGGGATTGAAGTAAAAATTATATAGTTACAACTGTTACATTTTAGTTTTAGGAGAGCATAAAGTAATAGTCTACGAAAAAATACATTGTTAGTTCAGTTAAATAAAATTGACATCCTAAAATACTAAATAACTAAATAAAAAAATACTAAATTAAATAACTAAATAAAAAGATAATAATAAGAAAAATCAATATTATTAACGTTAACGAAAACGTTTTAATCCCTAATTTTTAAACAAGTTTTTATTCATCAATTTGAATGGTTTCCTAAAAAAAAATATTGGATTGAATTAACTCCTTCAAGCTCGACGATTGAATAAAAATAGGTTATTATGATTTCGAATAAGCCGCTATGGTGAAATCGGTAGACACGCTGCTCTTAGGAAGCAGTGCTAGAGCATCTCGGTTCGAGTCCGAGTGGCGGCATGGCATCTTCTAAAAGAGTAAGTCCTATAATGAATTCAATTCCAATTCCAGATTTCAATTCCTATAATTGAGGGACGCCCTTATTAATTTAATAATTTTTATGATATTTTCAACTTTAGAGCATATATTAACTCATATATCCTTTTCGATCGTTTCAATTGTAATTACAATTCATTTGATAATTTTATTAGTCGATGAAATCGTAGGACTAGATGATTCGTCAGAAAAGGGGATGATAGCTACTTTTTTCTGCATAACAGGATTATTAGTTACTCGTTGGATGTATTTGAGGCATTTACCATTAAGTGATTTATATGAATCATTAATTTTTCTTTCGTGGAGTTTTTCCATTATTCATATTATTCCGTATTTTAAAAAACATAAAAACCATTTAAGCGCAATAACCGCGCCAAGTGCTATTTTTACTCAAGGTTTTGCTACTTCGGGTCTTTTAACTGAAATGCATCAATCCGCGATATTAGTACCCGCTCTCCAATCCCATTGGTTAATGATGCACGTAAGTATGATGGTATTGAGCTATGCAGCTCTTTTGTGTGGATCATTATTATCACTAGCTCTTCTAGTCATTACATTTCGAAAATTCATAAGGATTTTTAGTAAAAGCAATAATTTAGAAAATGAGTCAGTTTACTTTAGTGAGATTCAATACGTGAACGAAAGAAACAATGTCTTACGAAACACTTCTTTTATTTCGTCTCAAAATTATTACAGGTATCAATTGATTCAACAATTGGATCGTTGGAGTTATCGTATTATTAGTCTAGGGTTTATCCTTTTAACCGTAGGTATTCTTTCGGGAGCAGTATGGGCTAATGAAGCATGGGGATCATATTGGAATTGGGATCCAAAGGAGACTTGGGCATTTATTACTTGGACCATATTCGCTATTTATTTACATATTCGAACAAATAAAAATTTTGAAAGTGTAAATTCTGCAATTGTGGCCTCAATGGGCTTTCTTATAATTTGGATATGCTATTTTGGGGTTAATCTATTAGGAATAGGGTTGCATAGTTATGGTTCATTTACATTAACATCTAATTGAATAAAAGACTTGACGAATATAAACATAGGACGGCATACAGGTATATATACGAAAACTTCATGTAAACAATCAAGAACCATTTGAATCATTTCCATTACGTGATTCAAATGGTTCTCACAAATTCAAAAGATATCTAGTTATAATAGAATTCCAATTTATTTTTTTTACTTAAAAGAATATAAAAGACTCATTTTTTTATTGTACAATCAACCATTTTAAAAATCATGGGATTTCAGTTTCATTTTTTGGTTTACTCACAAAAACTATCGAAAAAAATAATTGGATATAATAGCTTCGACCTTGTCAACTGATAATGATAAAACGAAATCGGGATAAACACCAATACCTATTACAGGTAAAAGGATAGAGATCGAAACAAATAATTCTCGCGGTCCAGAATCAAAAAAATAAGAGTTTGGGGCATTAAAAAGCTTGTATCCATAGAACATCTGGCGTAACATAGATAATGAATAAATAGGAGTTAATATCATTCCAATTGCCATTACAAAAGTAATTAATATTTTTGTCATTAAAAGATATTTTTGACTAGTAAGTATTCCAAAAAAAACTAACAATTCGGCAACAAAACCGCTCATGCCCGGTAATGCAAGAGAAGCCATTGATAAGATACTGAAAGTCGTGAATATTTTTGGAATTGCGATAGCCATTCCGCCCATTTCGTCGAGATAAACAAGACGTATTCTATCATAACTCGTTCCGGCCAAGAAAAAAAGCGCAGCGCCAATAAATCCGTGAGAGATTATTTGTAAAATGGCTCCGTTGAGTCCTGTATCGCTTATAGAACCAATTCCTATAATTATGAAACCCATATGAGATACAGAAGAGTAGGCTATTCTTTTTTTTAAATTACGCTGACCGGGAGATGTTGAAGCTGCATAGATTATTTGAATTGTGCCTACTATAATCAACCAGGGAGAGAATATAGAATGGGCGTGGGGTAATAATTCCATATTGATCCGAACCAATCCATACGCTCCCATTTTTAATAAGATTCCGGCTAAAAGCATACAAGTACTGTAATGTGCCTCTCCATGGGTGTCTGGTAACCATGTATGTAAGGGTATGATCGGTGATTTGACAGCAAAAGCAATAAGAAATCCAATATAGAATATTATTTCCAGTGCTACAGGATACGATTGATTAGCTGATGTTTCAAAATTTAATGTTGGTTCATTGGAACCATATAAACCAATACCCAAAACTCCCATTAATAAAAAAACGGAACTTCCTGCAGTGTACAAAATAAATTTTGTAGCTGAATACAAACGTTTCTTTCCCCCCCACATGGATAGAAGTAGATAAACTGGAATTAATTCTAACTCCCACATGATGAAAAAAAGTAAAAGGTCTCGAGAAGAAAATGGTCCTATTTGACCGCTATACATTGCTAACATCAGAAAATGGAATAGTCGGGAATCTCGAGTAATCGGCCGAGCCGCTAAAGTAGCTAAAGTTGTGATAAATCCTGTCAGTAAAATGGGTCCTATAGAAATTCCATCTATTCCCAATCTCCAGTAAAAATCAAAAAAATCGATCCATTTATAATCCTCTGTCAGTTGCATTAATGGATCATCCAATTGGAAACGATAACCGAATGCATAGGTTGTTAGAAGGAGTTCTATTATGCATATACCTATAGTATACCACCTAATTATCTTATTTCCTCTATGAGGGAGAAAGAAAATTAAGGAACCCGCGAATATTGGCAAAACTACAACTAGCGTTAACCAAGGAAAATTATTCATGGTAAAAACAAGATAAACTTGGACCAGAAAAACCCGTGCTCAAAATAAATAGTTTTTGAGCGCGGGTTTTTGTCGGTAAAGGTAAAAAAATCAAATGTATTCAAGTAGGGTTTTCTGGAACGTATTAATAAGCCAGACCCATACTTCGAGTTGTTTCATGCCATAAATAAACTCGAACACTCAAGAAATCTGTCGGACAGGCGGATTCACATCTCTTACAACCGACACAGTCCTCTGTTCTTGGAGCAGAAGCAATTTGCTTAGCTTTACACCCGTCCCAAGGTATCATTTCTAATACATCCGTTGGGCAGGCGCGCACGCATTGAGTACACCCTATACACGTATCATAAATCTTTACTGAATGTGACATTTGGATCTATAAATTTTTGAATGTCAGAAAGTTTCGATCTAGTAAACTTGTAAATGAATCATATATTTAGACACCAGATGAATCAATAATTTATCATAATTTTTCTAATCAATCTACTTCTGGATTGACTCATGCGATAGAGCCAAGATACTTTAATTTCTTACATTTTTGAAAACATGTATTATTACGTAATGTATGGTCATGGTAATTCTAATTTATGAATATTAGAATTTATATGATTAATACTACTTATTCAACAAATTCGATTGATTGATACGAGTTGATTTTCTGTTACGATAAATTGATGAAACAATAGCCGGGCCAATAGCTGCTTCAGCGGCTGCAATAGCTATAACAAAAATTGAGAAAATATTTCCTTTTAATTGGCGACTATCAAAAAAATCAGAAAATGTTACGAAATTCATATTAACCGCATTCAGTATAAGTTCAAGACACATAAGGGCTCTAACCATATTCCGGCTCGTGATCAATCCATAGATACCGATAGAAAATAAGTAGGCACTCAAAACAAGTACATGTTCGAGCATCATTGACCAACTCCTTATCAATTTCGATTCATTTCAATATGAACTGAACAACAATTCAACAGATTCAATTGACTAGAATAAAAAAAAGTACGGAACAAAGGCAGATTTTCTATTGTTAATAGAATAGATTGAATAATTTCTATTTTAGACATAAACAATCTTTAATTAAAGGGAAATAAATGTAATGTAATGTAATAAAACCGAACAGAGTTTAATGTGCATTGCTAATTCTATAAATTTTTTACTGTCGCGCCACGGCAATTGCACCTATCAAAGCGGCTAAAAGAATTATCGAAACGAATTCAAATGGAAGAAAAAAATCTGTTGATAAATGAATTCCAATTTGTTGACTATTACTTATCAAATCTTGCTCTATAATCTGGTTTGATCTTGTAGTCCAAATAATTCCGTACCATGACGTATCCGTAATAATAATCATGAGTAAAACAAAAATACTTGTACAAACTGGCAAAGTAACCACATCCCCAATGGTCCAAAGATTCAAATCTTTGTAATATTCTGAACCATTCATGAACATCACAGCAAATACGATTAAAACATTTATAGCTCCCACGTAAATAAGGAGTTGTGCAGCAGCTACAAAATAAGAGTTTAATAGAATATAGAATAAGGATATACAAACAAGAACCAGTCCCAATGAAAAGGCAGAATAAATGGGGTTGGTAAATAATACCACCCCCATACCTCCTAGTATAAGAACCGATCCCAGAAAGACTAAAAGAAAATCATGTATTGGTCCGGGCAAATCCATTATATGTAAAATAAGAGATAAATAAATAGAAATGTTTTTCATGACCTTATTGAGACCCGACCAGAAAATTTTTTTTTTATGATTTTTGAGCAATTCCTAATTTAATCCTAAGTAAATAAATACTAAGGGATATGAATAAATGTGAGTACTATTATTGGACTAATTTCATTCTTTATCTGAAAGAGTCGTTCTAATTCTAAACGATATATTTAAAAAAAAAATTATGGATATATTAATTAATGGATTTTCAATCCAAATTAAGACGCGTTTCTTACCAACCAATCAATAGTTGGTATTTGTAGTTATTGACCAAACAACACGAAAGAAACCTAAATTCCTTCTATATTAGTTATTAGTAAAGTAATTATAAATTATTCGTTAATAAGAGATTTACTTATTTATTTGAGGCGAATTCAAAATTGTTCGAATTGTATAATCGTCAATTACTGACATTGGTAAACGACCCAAAGCAATTTGATTATAATTCAATTCGTGACGATCATAAGTAGAAAGTTCATATTCTTCAGTCATTGATAAACAATTCGTTGGACAATACTCAACGCAATTACCACAAAATATACAGACTCCGAAATCAATACTGTAATTAAGCAGCCGTTTCTTGCGAATATCAGTTTCCAATTTCCAATCAACAACGGGTAGATCTATAGGACATACACGAACGCATACTTCACAAGCAATACATTTATCAAATTCAAAATGGATTCGACCGCGGAAACGCTCCGCGGTGATTGATTTTTCATAAGGATATTGAATAGTTACGGGTAAACGATTTGCGTGGGATAAAGTAATCATGAAACTTTGACCAATGTACCTTGCAGCTCGTACTGTTTGTTGACCATAATTCATGAACCCAGTTACCATAGAGAACATATCGTTAATATATATATGAATAGTTTTATGTTTGTTTATTTCTCTTGTTTGAGACACGTTGTGAATATAGAATGTTACTTTACAGTGAAAAGAGTTGGAAAGAAGTTGTTAATAATAGATTACCGAGAGAAATAGGTAAAAGAAATTTCCATCCAAGATTCAATAGTTGGTCCATTCTTAGCCTCGGTAAAGTCCATCTTGTTGTGATAGGAATGAACAAGAACAAATAAGTTTTAGCTAATGTAATAAAGATACCAATTATCGCTCCAAAAACTCCACATGTTTTATTTATTTCAAAAAGCTCAGAAACATATATGTCCGGAATAGATATATTCCAACCTCCCAAGTAAAGAACTGTTACAAATAATGAAGAAACCAATAGGTTTAGATAGGAAGCAACATAAAATAACCCAAATTTTATACCCGAGTATTCGGTTTGATAACCTGCTACTAACTCTTCTTCTGCTTCTGGTAAATCAAAAGGTAATCTCTCACATTCTGCTAGGGAAGAAATAAAAAAAATGATAAACCCTATAGGCTGACGCCACAAATTCCATCCCCAAAAACCATATTTTGATTGCGCCTCAACAATATCAATTGTACTTGAACTGTTAGATAATTATAGTCGGTGATACCATCACTGTTACCATCGCTATTACAGAACCGTACATGAGATTTTCACCTCATACGGCTCCTTGAAGGCCAGAAATAAATATAGGGACCGCGTCAGTATTCTTTTTTGAATCTTGATATGTTTGTAGGATGGATAACTATCGGCCGGTCCCAAATTAGACCAATTGAATTCTGTCTGTTATAATTATTTTAATTCAAAATTAAATAAAAAAAGTACTTCTGAATTGATCTCATCCTTTCTTTAATTTAATAATTTCAATAAGAATTTCAATTCTTCTTTGTTCAGTAATAACTTAACTGTTCAATAAAATACTTCTTGTAAAAATATCAATAACCCGTTGGTTTCACGTACGAAAAAAAAATTCTATATTAATTAATGAATTATGACACAAATTATATATCTATTAATATGTATATGGGAAAGAATAAAAGTAACAAAGAATAAATAAAGTATATCTTTATTTTTTTTTTTTTTTTTCGTTCCTATTCTTCTTTCTATTTCTGAGAAAAAGAGGGCTTTCAAAATAAAGTAAAGGATTATTTCGTTTCGAATAGTTATTTATTAAATCGGTGGATAGGAGTATACTCTGGATTGGAATCGTGTCATGGGGAGTACTGCCTGATCATTTCTACCAACTTAAAGCCCCAATTAGTATTCTTTGTTTGTATATTATGTAAAAATGTCCTTTTGGAGAATTTACATAATCTCCATTACTAATCCTTTACATATGTTCGTGTTTCTAACCATCCACTCGTTTTTGCTCAATCCCCCGTTATGCTAATACATAAAAATGATAGTGAAAACTCAATACGGTTGATCTTTTGAACCCGCTTCAAGTCAGGATGACTAATCAACCAATCTTGGGGGAAACGGTCTCTTCTGTTTATGTTTATTTCCGCTTAACTCTCTAACTCTTATACATAGAAAATGAGAATCAATCTTTTTACTGCGAATTTATATATAAGCTGTTTTCTTTCACTCATATAACTATTTGATTTAGTTCATCAACCCGAATAATGAATAAAAAAAAATTAAGATATCTACTCAATCCATTCCAACCCTTTCCTTGAAAGGAAGGAATAGAGAAAAGTTTCTGTCTATGTATCAACGAATCGCACGTAGAGATATTGATAACACACATAAAGTTAATGGTATTTCATAACTAATCGATTGAGCAGCAGCTCGTAGACCGCCTAAAAAGGAATATTTATTATTTGACCCGTATCCCGACATAAGAAGTCCAATTGGAGCAATACTGGAAATGGCAATCCATAAAAAAACACCGATATTGAGATCCGCTAAAACAAGGTGATATCCAAAAGGAACTACTGAATAGCTTACTAAAATTGATATGACTGCTATGGATGGCCCGATACTGAATAAACGAGTATCCCCCCTAGATGGAAAAAGATTTTCTTTGAAAAGTAGTTTTGTCCCATCTGCTAGAGCTTGAAGAACTCCCAAAGGGCCGGCGTATTCAGGTCCAATACGTTGTTGTATCCCTGCCGATATTTCTCTTTCTAACCATACAATTACCAGTACGCCTATTGTGATTCCCACTACAAGAGTCAAAATAGGAACAAGAACCCATAGAATTCCATAAACCTCTTTAAAAAATTCTAATCTAGAAAAAGAATCGATATCTTGTACTTCCGGTGTATCAATTATCATTTCAACGATCAACTTCTCCCATAATGATATCTATACTACCTAGTATCGTCATAATATCAGCCAATTTCATTCTTTTAACTAACCGCGGAAGAATTTGCAAATTGATAAAACCCGGCGGGCGGATTTTCCATCTCCAAGGAAAACCACTCTGATCCCCTATGAGAAAAATTCCCAATTCTCCCTTTGGGGCTTCTACTCTCACATAAAGTTCTTGTTTCGGCAATTCAAATGTAGGAGACGGCTTTTTACTAATAAATCGATATTCAAAATCATTCCATTCCGGATTCCTTTCTCTATCAAAGTATCGTATTTCTAAATTCTCATAGGGTCCCCCTGGAATTCCTTCCAGGGCCTGTTGAATAATTTTTACGGATTCTATCATTTCACCAATTCGGACTAGATAACGAGCCAATGAATCTCCTTCTTTTTGCCACTGTACTTCCCAATCAAATTCGTCGTAACATTCATAATGATCAACTTTACGAAGATCCCATTGTATTCCGGAAGCTCGCAGCATTGGTCCCGATAAACCCCAATTTATTACTTCCTCTCTACCAATAATGCCTACTCCCTCGACTCGTTCTAAAAAAATAGGATTTCGTGTAATAAGTTTTTGATATTCAGCAACTCTTGTTAAAAAATAATCGCAGAAATCCAAACATTTATCTATCCAGCCATGAGGTAGATCGGCCGCTACTCCTCCGATACGAAAATAATTATGCATCATTCTCATACCGGTGGCAGCTTCGAATAGATCATATACTAATTCTCTTTCTCTGAAAATATAGAAAAAGGGAGTTTGTGCACCAATATCCGCCATAAAAGGACCGAGCCATAACAGATGAGAAGCTATACGACTCAACTCCAACATAATTATTCTGATATAGCTGGCTCTTTTAGGTACTTGAATATTTCCCAACTGTTCCGGTCCGTTTACAGTTATTGCTTCTGTGAACATAGTAGCTAAATAATCCCACCGTGTTACATAAGGCAAATATTGTATAATTGTTCGATTTTCCGCAATTTTTTCCATTCCTCGGTGTAAATAACCCAATATTGGTTCACAGTCAATAACATCTTCACCATCTAGAGTAATGATGAGTCGAAGAACACCATGCATTGATGGGTGGTGGGGGCCCATATTGACTATCATGAGGTCTTTTCTTGTAGCCGGTATATTCATAGGTTTTTCCTCGATTCATTCTTTCATGAATTGCTGAAAACGAAAAAAAGTTCATTAAAATTCAAGATCTAATAAATCAAATAATTCAAAATGCCTTTATAAAAATCAAATTAACGAGTTTTTGACTCCCGAATATCCAACCGATTAATTAATTCTTTATAACATATTCTATTTTTCTTTGACAAATAAGACAGTAATCGTTGGCGTTTTCCCAGAATTTTACGTAAACCTCTCTGAGATAAATAGTCTTTTTTGTGTAATTGTAAATGTGAAGTAAGTCTTCGTATCCTATTGGTGAAACTAACTATTTGAAATTCAACAGATCCTCTGTTTTCGTCTTTTTCTTCTTGTGAAATAACTGAGATGAATGAATTTTTTACCATAAACTGAAATCTTCTCTCCCCCCCTCTTTTTATTTTAAGATATTTTTTATTGATAGATATCTTTATTGATCAGTAATAATAATGCCCCTAATTTTTATTTGGTATATACAAAAATTTGTATTTCGTTATTAATTTCTAATTTTTTTAATTTAATAAAACTTACTCAATCCTATTTTCATTTTAAAATTGAATTTGAAAGGGGATACAAAAGTATGGTTGGTTTCTTCACTCACAAAAGATAAAAGTTTAGACCTAAAATAATAAAATTTTGTTCATTCTAGATCTAATTGATATGTCATTGAATTAGTATCATGTATCAGAATGGAATGTAAGACAATGTATGCGTGCATCTCTTTGTCGTCATAGACCAGATATGTTATGGGAAATATAGGAAAAATGTACTATTAATGAATTTTCAATCGCGGATACATACGTATCCTTACCATACTGAAACAACTGCCATTATTGGTATTAAACCAATAACGATTCATACAAGCTAAATCTTCTAATCGATAATTGGGCCAAAGAAATAGCTTTAATTTTATAATTTTTTTTTTATATTTTTTGCTTTTATCCACAACTTGACTGTTTACCTCATTCCCATTACAAAAAGATGCCTTTCTATGTCTATTCTTAGAATTTAAACAAATTAGAATTCGCAATTCTCTACGACGTCTAGGCGATAAAATATTTTCAGGAACAAACAAATCATAATTTTTTTTATATCTATTTCCAGTCATCTTTTGATGTTTTGTAATGACTTCATCAGAATTCTTATCAACATGTTTTTTTTCTCGGTATCTTTGATTTATTTGATGTTTACTTTTATGAACTAATGAAATACCGAGGGTTTGATACATAATAAATTTTCCATCATTTTTTATAGCTAGACGAATTGGTTCAATAATCAAAAATCCCCTTTTAATAAATTCTGTAAGAGTTACATCTTTCTGAATCGTCAAAATATCCAGACTCATTTCGCCCCTTTGAATAGAGGATATAGTAATTTCTCTTGGATTTATCAGTCTAAGCAGGAGACAATATACGTTGATGTTATTGATTATTTTTTTATTTAAAGAATCATCCCATCTCAATTGAAAATACAAATACCTTTTTAGGAAGAAATCAAACTCCGCTTTTGTATTGATCTTGTATTGCTTTTTATTTCTATGTTTTTTCATGTCCGATCCCGTATAATCTTCTTCAACATCTTTTTCTTGGTTTGAAAGAGCTGATTTAAGATCTGCTTGGCCCGTGGATTCTTTTTCTCCTTGATTTCGGTTTTCTAATTCAAGAGATTTTTTTTCATTCGACGATATTGATATAAAAGGATCTCTTTTTTTATTTCCAGTGATGCTTTTGTTTTCACTAGCATTTTTTTTTATATTAGAATTAAAAAGTAGTAATTTAATTGGTATAACCCACGGTTTCATTTTATACGTATTATAAAGTCTCACAAATTCTGGCAAGAACCAAAGTTCCAGATTTGATATGGGACGACTTAGTATTTCTTCATTCATTCCCATCCAATCCAAAAGGGGTTTTTGATTGGATAGGTTGATTTTTTGGTCTTGCTGAAGTGTGAGATAAAAAAGACCCTTATTATTGATTTTATCAATTATTTGATACTTATTAACCCTAGTCTTAGTATATTTATTACTGTTAGTGTCAGTATCAATATTGATCCAGGCCTCAATATCGACCTTCGTTTTAAGACAAAAATCGAGAATTCTCCAATCAAAAAATTTTCTATCCGTATTTTTATCCATATCTCGAATATCATCTTCTACCATATTAAATGATTTTTGTTTATGTGTGTTGTAATTATAAAAAATATCTTGGTTAGTTTTTACTTGTAATGGTGATCCATAAATTGAAGAGTACTTCTTAGTTTCAGAATTTATAGATTTATATGCTAAAAGATCATATCTATATTGTTTTTTAAAATTATCCTTTTGATTCAATAATAAATCCGTTTCAATTTTTGTTTTTTTTTCGTAGTGAAGTAATTCATCTTTTTCATATAAATCACACAAATCTTTATATAAATCTTTATTTTGAGCTATACAGTTCAATATATTTCGCCATTTTTGTGGTACTACTCTAGACCATTTAATTTGAGATACATCACATTGATATTGATAATAACTCCTTAACCAATTTGTCCATTGATTCATTCCAGAATTGCGAAGATTCTTAGGTCTTAATTCGGAATGAAATAGTTCTTGTCTTACAACAAAAAAATCCTTTATTTCATTCTTAAGAAAAAGGGGGGTTCCATTATATTGAAATACGGATTTCAATTTCTCTAACTTAATAAGTTGGGTTTGTGATAATTTGTAAAATACATATGCTTGTGAAAAGTAAGATAAGTCAAAAAAAGTCTTTGAATTCTTTTGACTAAGACTAATATTAGTATTAGAAAGTGACTCTTTTATAATCGAAATAAATTTAATTAAACTTTGATTTGTTTTATTAATTCTTTCTTGATTTGCTTCATTACTGTTAATGTTTTTATTAATAATTTTTTTTGTTGATTCAAGAAAAAGTTGTGTATTGATACTAGGAATATTAATCATAGATAGAAAGATATCTATGTATATCTTTTCAATGAAAAATATTATAAAATAATGGGATTTACGGATTAATCGAGCAGTTCTTCTTTTTAATATCTGCCAAATATTTTTTTGTGATTCCAATCTTTTATCATCATAACTTATTTTGTTAGAACTCAAATTTCTATCTGAAGTTATAAATCCCTTTTTCTTGTCTTTTGTAATTTTTTCTATTTGATTTATGATTGTGTTTATTCTATCAGTCAGATCTTGCATTTTTTTTTCTGTTAATGAATAATTTGTCCAATCCTGAGATCTAATTTGAATGGACGATTCCTGAATCATCCGATTACTGATTATTGAATCTTTTTTAATTTCACTCAATTCATATACTTCTATTTCTCTCAATCCAAATAATATAATTGGGTTTATTTTTGAGAGTTCTTTTATTATTTCTTTTATAAACAGAATGTTTTTAATGATCCATTTTTTTGGTTTTTTTGAGACATTTAGAAACAATTTTGTTTGTTCTTTAAAAATTCCTAGAATTATAAAACATTTCTTTTGCAATTTTTTTATTTTTTTTTTTAGTTCTTTTAAAATCGGTTCAAAAAATGAAAGTTTTTTTCTGGGAGAACCAAAAGGTAGTTCAGCTTCCATTCCAAAAATTGTTAAAAAACAAAAATCATTTTTTTGACCTTGCTTTTTCATTGGATCGTTATAAGGGGCTCGTAACTTAGATCTGTGCCAAGGTTTAAGACGAAAAGGAAATAGGATCTTGATCTGAATGCCGTCTGTTAACCAGTTTTTTGGAAATTCTTTTTCTGATAATTGAACGCCGTTATAGGTACATTTAACATGCATTTCTCTATTCCAATCCTTTAAGTCCTCATACCATTCCGGAAATTGAAATAATAGTATACGGACGATATTTTTAGCTATTATCAATGAAGGTAATATAATATATTTTCTAAGAATTGATTGGGTTACTAATAAAAAACCTCTCATTACTTGAGCAAGTAAAATACTATCCCAGGCTTCCGCTATTTGTATACGCACTTTCTCCTTTCTTTTGTCTTCTTCTTTTTTGTCCTCCTCTTTTTTTTTCGCGCTTTCTTTTGTCTTTTTCTCTGTATAATTCGAAATTGTGAATTCTGTGTTTTTCCACATCCAATTTCTAAAAATTTTTTTCATCCGTTCAGAAATATCAAAAAAAAAAAAAAAAGATTTGTCTATTCGGTCCAAAAAAAGAGGGGAATGCGCATTTGCTTCAAAGAGTTTCCA